AGCTGGACAATTAAAAAATCGCGTTTCTTTTCGAAAAGCAATGAAAAAAGCTATTGAATTAACTGAACAGGCAAATACAAAAGGAATTCAAGTACAAATTGCAGGACGTATCGACGGAAAAGAAATTGCACGTGTTGAATGGATCAGAGAAGGCAGAGTTCCTTTACAAACCATTGAAGCTAAAATTGATTATTGTTCCTATACAGTTCGAACTATTTATGGGGTCTTAGGAATAAAAATTTGGATATTCGTAGATGAAGAATAAAAAAACTTTATTTGTTTTTACATTTTATCCAACGATAAAAAAAACGAAAACTATGTAGTATAACACTATACAGTAATAAAAAAATTGCAGTCTTCTTTTTTATGTTTAAGAACAAAATCAGCAATTCTATAAGGTTTAATAAAAATTTCCATCAAAACTCCTTTGATATAATTGCTATGCTTAGTGTGTGACTCGTTGGTTTAGGATTCGATTAGATTAAGATAAAACAAAAAAGAACTTACCTATTAAGAGCAACTAATAACTATAGCATTAATAAATAACCTAAGCAACTCATTGCTTCGCATTATCTGGATCCAAAAAAATTAGTCAAGATATGATAGACTGATCATATCATTGTAGCAACTGAATAAAAAAAAAAAAAAGAATAAAGAAATATGATTACTAAGTTATGAAAGGTAATCGAAAAGTATGCGGATAAATGGAAGGATGAAAGAAAGAGAGAAAAAATTGAATATTAATGATATATGATTCCAATTTGGAAAGTCTATGAGGTCACTGTAAGAAAAACAATGTAATAAAGCATGAATACAGATTCATTCATAATAATTAGATAAATCTGTTCCGAAACCAAAAAATTAAGAGCCTTGAGCCAATAAAAACTGAGAAAATTGACTCAAAAACAAATTAAAAAATGAAATTCAAAATTTCATGTAAGAGCTCCATTGTAGAATTTGGGCCTAATGATTAATCAAGAAGCGATGGGAACGACGGAACCCATGAATATAGAGGATTCTAGTAAAAAACAAATCTTAGTAATTCATTGGACAGGATGGCGGAATAAACCAGAAACTTTATTATCTATTCTGATTTTGATTCTGAGACCTCGTGGGATAAACATCAAACTTAAATAGATATTGAAAGAGTAAATATTCGCCGGCGAAAAATTTGTATTTTTTTTTTGAAAAAAAGTAATAAAATACGAAAAAAAAAAAAAATGAAAAAGATAAAAGAAAATAAGGATTTGTTAGAATATTCTAACTCTAACAAAAACTACATTCGAAATGATGATATTACATTATTTTAAAATAAATCGAAATAGAATCCAAGATGAATTCTATTTCGAAAAAGACATACACAAATTTAGAAGAGATAAGATGAAATTTCAAAAAATACCATGATTAATTAGGATTAATCATTAATTACATCTATATCTTAATTAGTCCTTTTATTCGCGAGGAGCTGGATGAGAAGAAACTCTCACGTTCAGTTCTGTAGTAGAGATGGAATTTTGAATTTAGAAAAAAACCCATCAACTATAACCCAAAAAGAACAAGATTTCGTAAACAACATCGAGGAAGACTAAAAGGAATATCTTCTCGTGGGAATCATATTTGTTTTGGCAGATATGCTCTTCAAACACTTGAACCAGCTTGGATCACATCTAGACAAATAGAAGCAGGGCGACGAGCAATGACACGAAATGTACGACGTGGTGGAAAAATTTGGGTACGTATATTTCCAGACAAACCAGTTACAGTAAGACCCGCGGAAACGCGTATGGGTTCTGGGAAAGGATCCCCAGAGTATTGGGTAGCTGTGGTTAAACCAGGTAAAATCCTTTATGAAATGGGTGGTGTACCCGAAAATATAGCCAGAAAAGCTATTTCAATAGCGGCATCAAAAATGCCTATAAAAACCCAATTCATTATTTCTGAATAGGAATATAGAATGAAAAAGCGAAATAAGATTTAAGGTAAGGATAAAAAGATTATAAGTTTTCTTTTTTTGACAAACAATATTTTTTTACTTCGTCCTTTGCATTAAAAGAAGAGATACAAAAAAATGATATGATTCAACCACAAACCTATTTGAATGTAGCAGACAACAGCGGGGCTCGGGAATTAATGTGTATTCGAATAATAGGAGCTAGTAATCGCCGCTATGCTCATATTGGTGACGTTATTGTTGCTGTAATCAAGGAAGCAATACCGAATACTCCTTTAGAAAGATCAGAAGTGATCAGAGCTGTAATTGTACGTACTTGTAAAGAACTCAAACGTAACAATGGGACAATAATACGGTATGATGACAATGCCGCAGTTGTCATTGATCAAGAAGGAAATCCAAAGGGAACTCGAGTTTTTGGGGCAATCCCTCGGGAATTGAGACAATTAAACTTTACTAAAATAGTTTCATTAGCTCCTGAGGTATTATAAGGCCTAACTATCGATAATTAGGATAGGATTAAAAAAAAGGTATTGAAATAAAATTAATTAATAGATTGTGTATCACGTATATACCCTTAATAATTATATATTAATAATTGAATTCATATATTAATATATAATTCGTCTATATCTATCTATATCTAAATATAAATAAAAGAAAAAAAACATGTTGATTATATCAAAATTATAGAACAATTAAGGAATTTTAACTTATCATGGGGAAAGACACTATTGCTGATATAATAACCTCTATACGAAATGCTGACATGAATAGAAAAGGAACGGTTCGGATAGGATCGACTAACATCACCGAAAGCATTGTTAAAATACTTTTACGAGAGGGTTTTATCGAAAACGTAAGGAAACATCGCGAAAACAACCAATACTTTTTGATTTTAACCCTAAGACATAGACGAAATAAGAAAGAATCCTATAAAACGATTTTAAATTTAAAGAGAATAAGTCGACCGGGTTTACGAATCTATTCTAACTCTCAACGAATTCCACGGATTTTAGGCGGAATAGGAATTGTAATCCTTTCGACTTCTCAAGGGATAATGACAGACCGAGAAGCTCGACTAAAAAGAATCGGCGGAGAAATTTTGTGTTATATATGGTAATCCTTCTAATATAAAAATTAGATATTCGGAACTTAGCATTTGTGAAAAAAGGGGGTTGTATAATACCACCCCTGCTAAAAAAGTAATGAAGTAATGAAAGTTTTCTTTCTAAATCATTTCCGAACGGCATGGTTCGATTTTGTTTAGATACTAATGATTTGTTTGATTTTAGGTCATGCTTCTGAAAGGATTCGACATATTTGTGTATCGGTATACCTAGAGGAGAAAAATATAACAATTTTAGTAAGTTCTTAGGTATAAGTTAATCAGAGCACAGCCATTTTCTAGACTTCATAACAAGGATTCAAATGAAAATGAGTAAGTGGTTTTTTCAATTTCAACATTCCTTTCACGAAGATACAATTCAAGATTCAAAAATATCAAGAAACCTTTTTTTCGTCCAACAATAAGTATATTCAGAGAATTAAGGAATAACAACTATGAAAATAAGGGCTTCCGTTCGTAAAATTTGTGAAAAGTGTCGACTAATCCGTAGGAGGGGACGAATTATAGTAATTTGTTCCAACCCGAGGCATAAACAAAGACAAGGATAATCTTACTAAAGGAAATAAAGAAAAGGAAAAGGCCCTTCCAAGGAGCTGGAAAAAAAGTCCGTTTTGACATGAAATGGATATATCCATATATTTCTTGTGAAATGAAAAAATATGGCAAAACCTATATTAAGAATTGGTTCACGTAAAAATACACGTAGTAGTTCACGTAAAAATGTACGTCGAATACCAAAGGGAGTTATTCATGTTCAAGCAAGTTTCAACAATACCATTGTGACCGTTACAGATGTACGGGGTCGGGTGATTTCTTGGTCCTCCGCGGGTGCTTGTGGATTCAGGGGTACAAGAAGAGGAACACCTTTTGCTGCTCAAACCGCAGCAGGAAATGCTATTCGAGCAGTAGTGGATCAAGGTATGCAACGAGCTGAAGTAAGGATAAAAGGTCCTGGACTGGGAAGAGATGCAGCATTACGAGCTATTCGTAGAAGCGGTATACTTTTAAGTTTCGTACGAGATGTAACCCCTATGCCACATAATGGTTGTAGACCCCCTAAAAAAAGACGTGTATAGAACTAAATAAAGGCTGAAAGGGTTTCAAGAGAAATAAACGATTCAATGATCTGATCAAATAAAATTACTATGGTTCGAGAGAAAGTCAAAGTATCTACTCGGACACTACAGTGGAAGTGTGTTGAATCAAGAAGAGACAGCAAGCGTCTTTATTATGGACGCTTTATTCTGTCTCCACTTATGAAAGGTCAAGCCGACACAATAGGCATTGCGATGCGAAGAGCTTTACTTGGCGAAATAGAAGGAACATGTATTACACGCGCAAAATCTGAGAACATACCACATGACTATTCTAACGTAGTAGGTATTCAAGAATCGGTACATGAAATTTTAATGAATTTGAACGAAATTGTATTAAGAAGTAATCTATATGGAACGCGCAACGCGCTTATTTGTGCCCAAGGTCCCGGATATATAACTGCTCGAGACATAATTTTACCGCCCTCTGTGAAAATCATTGATAATACACAGCATATAGCTACCTTAACAGAACCAATAGATTTGTGTATTGAATTAAAAATCGAGAGGAATCGCGGATATAGTCTAAAAATGTCAAATAACTTTGAAGACCGAAGTTATCCTATAGATGCTGTATTCATGCCTGTTCAAAATGCGAATCATAGTATTCATTCTTATGGGAATGGGAATGAAAAACAAGAGATTCTTTTTCTAGAAATATGGACAAATGGAAGTTTAACTCCTAAAGAAGCACTTCATGAAGCCTCCCGGAATTTGATTAATTTATTTATTCCTTTTCTACATGTAGAAGAAGAAACGCTCTATTTAGAGAACAATCAACATCAAGTTACTTTACCCCTTTTTCCTTTTCATAATAGATTAGTTA